TCTACCATATTTTTTCTTTTAGTTGTATCAGATTAGACTTTAACTGTATTCCATTTCAATTAGCAGAATTGAAATGGGATATGTATAGTATAATAAATAACTTCCACTTCTAAAGATAAAAAACTTCTTTTGATTGATTATTTTTATTTATTGAAAATATTATTGATAGCCTCTACTCGTGTCCTAGCCCGCCTGAGAGCTAGATTCGCCTCAATTGCCTGTTTCTTACCTTCAGCTCTACTTAAGTTAGCTTCAGCTATTTTAAGAGCTTGTTGAGCTTCTTGCGGATCAATGTCAGTACTCATCTCTGCATCATTTCCTAAAATAGTGATCTCATTATTACCTATCCTAGCGAAACCGCCCATCAGAGCCACAGTTAACCATTGGTCATTGAGGCGTATTCTCAAAAGACCGATATCTACAGCTGTAGCAATAGGGGCATGGTTTGGTAATACACCAATTTGGCCACTATTAGTAGATAAAATGATTTCTTTCACTTCTGAATCCAAAATAATTCGATTAGGAGTCAGTACACAAAGATTTAAGGTCATTTCTTCAAATTGCTCTCCCCTTCTAAGTTCATAGCTTTCGCGGTAGCTTCATCAATGTTACCCACCAAATAAAAGGCCTGCTCGGGAAGACTATCTAATTCTCCAGAAAGAATCAATTGAAACCCCTTAATTGTTTCTGCGAGAGCAACATATTTACCTGGAGAACCAGTAAATACTTCTGCCACGAAGAAGGGTTGTGATAAAAAACGCTCAATTTTTCGTGCTCTTGCTACAGTTAAACGGTCCTCTTCGGATAATTCGTCCAACCCAAGGATAGCTATAATGTCTTGAAGTTCTTTGTAACGTTGTGAAGTTTGCTTAACTCTTTGCGCAATTTCATAATGTTCCTCGCCAACAATCCGAGGTTGTAACATAGTTGACGTGGAATCTAAAGGATCCACTGCCGGATAAATACCTTTGGCAGCTAATCCTCTTGATAGTACGGTAGTAGCATCTAAATGTGCAAATGTCGCGGCAGGAGCAGGGTCGGTCAAATCGTCCGCAGGTACATAAACTGCTTGGATCGAAGTTATGGATCCCTCTTTGGTAGAAGTAATTCTTTCTTGCAAAGAACCCATTTCTGTACTAAGTGTAGGTTGATAACCTACTGCAGAAGGCATTCTCCCTAATAAGGCGGATACTTCTGATCCTGCTTGGACGAAACGAAAGATATTGTCGATGAATAAAAGTACGTCTTGCTCATTAACATCCCGGAAATATTCTGCCATGGTTAGGGCAGTCAAACCAACTCTCATACGAGCTCCCGGGGGTTCATTCATTTGACCATAGACTAGAGCCACTTTTGATTCTGCAATATTTTTTTCATTAATCACTCCAGATTCTTTCATTTCCATGTAGAGATCATTTCCTTCACGAGTACGTTCGCCTACTCCGCCAAATACGGATACGCCTCCATGAGCTTTGGCAATGTTGTTGATCAATTCCATGATGAGTACTGTTTTACCTACTCCAGCTCCTCCAAATAACCCTATTTTTCCTCCACGGCGATAGGGAGCTAAAAGATCCACTACTTTAATTCCTGTTTCAAAGATTGATAATTTTGTATCTAACTGTATAAAGGCAGGCGCCGATCTATGAATAGGAGATGTTGTGCGAGTATCTACGGGACCTAAATTATCAACAGGCTCCCCAAGAACATTGAAAATTCGTCCAAGAGTAGCTCCTCCGACTGGAACACTTAGAGGAGTTCCCGTGTCAATCACTTCCATCCCTCTCATCAGCCCATCTGTAGCATTCATAGCGACAGCTCTAACTCGATTATTTCCTAATAATTGTTGTACCTCGCAAGTAACATTAATTTGTGGACCGACAGTATCTCGACCCTTAACTACTAAAGCATTATAAATATTAGGCATTTTGCCGGGAGTAAAAACGACATCCAATACCGGGCCAATAATTTGAGCGATACGCCCTAGGTTTTTTTCTTCAAGCGTGGAAACGCCAAGACCAGAAGTAGTAGGATTTATTCTCATAATAATAAAGTAAAATATGTCGAAATTTTTGAATAGTACCGAAAAAAATATGTCCGATATCAAATTGATCAGTTAATTCAATAATAAATAAATGGAGTTAGCATTCGATTTAGTTTGTACCACTCAAATGAATCCAATTCAATCATTTACACTACACATTGAATGATGAAATTTTCAAGTTCAACCAATCTTTATTTCTTTTTTTATGGATTTTTGTGTTTTATACTACGATTTATGCCTAGTTTCACATCTAGGATTTACATATACAACATATATCACTGTCAAGAGGGAATTTTTATTAGTATTTCATTTCTTAGATTAATAATAAGAAGGGATATACTCCTCAATTATAAACTTGCAAAACAAGGATTGGGTTGCGCCATATATATAAAAGAGTATACAATAATATAGATATACAATAATGATGTATTTTATTTATCAAATACATGGTCTAAT